AATTCAAATTAATTGCATGCAATTAGATATCAAATCTTGATATTGTATTGATATGTAATGATTCATACTAATGAATTCGTCCATTTGTAGTCAGGCGGGATAATAATGATAATAAAGAAAAGTAAACGAATAATTTACATTTACAAACTTCAAAAAAAAAGTGGGTTAGGGGGGTCGAACTAAGTATATGTAATGTAATGGCTATAAATCAACTCTTATGTATGTTTCAAAGAAAAATTCTAGAATTCGGTTGAATTGAATAAATTGAATATATATAAGATGCAAATGTTTGGTTTACGTTATGGAAGAACCGCATGTATATGTGATATTAGATATTTACTAGTTATATATGAACGATCCATATATCTTATTTCCTTTCCCGCCACACCGTGAATTTTGATGTGGATTCCTAGTCCTTCTGTTTCGTCTGGTACGAATGAATAAACAGACGAAATCGAGCATAAAGAGTGAAGAATAGAAATAACGGAATTGAAACAGCGGTTTGGAACAAAGAAATGGCAGAAATAGAGTCTTATGGATTGATAAAAACTCCATGGGATAGGAATGAAAAATGAGATACCGAAGAAGTTCTGATAATTCAATAATCTCATTACTTTAATTCGAATTCACAGGTCTTAGTTATTTCGACTAGATGGATCTTAGTAATGGACGGAATAATATATAAAATAATATATAATTAATATTTAATATATAATATAATAATTCATTGGTTGATTGTATCATTAACTATTTCTTTATTTTTAGGCGAGGAGCTTACCATGAATCCACTGATTTCTGCCGCTTCCGTTATTGCTGCTGGATTGGCCGTAGGGCTGGCTTCTATTGGACCTGGAGTTGGTCAAGGTACTGCTGCGGGCCAAGCCGTAGAAGGTATCGCGAGACAACCAGAAGCAGAGGGTAAAATACGAGGTACTTTATTGCTTAGTCTGGCTTTTATGGAAGCTTTAACAATTTATGGGCTAGTCGTGGCATTAGCACTTCTATTTGCAAATCCTTTTGTTTAATCCTAGAAATGCGAAAGTTTTTTTCTTATTTTATTACCTTGGTCTTGTCACTTGCTTTTCCGAATTATATCAAGAGTTCACTCCTACAAGAACTTTCAATTATTCGTTGAGACAACACTCCGTGGGAAGGACTAATTTGAGGATCAGGAATTAGCAGATCCATTCGTTTTCTTCCTTACCCGTTCTTAATTCAATGGAAACATTTTTGTTTTTAGAAAGCGTTGCAACAAACGAGGTATTTCGCAATTGACACGAGACCTGGAACCTAATACTAAACAAATTCAGTATTTTCTCATTTCAATTCAAGTTCCCAATAAGAAAATGGAAATAGAAATTTCCTTATTTCATTTCTCAATTGAATTATTGAAATTAATAAAAAAAAATCAATAAAAAAGGGCAAAGTAACACAAAAGGAGCTCTGTTCTATTTTGTTAGTTCTATCTATAAGAGGAGATCATATGAAAACTGTAACCGATTCTTTCGTTTCCTTGGGTCACTGGCCATCCGCCGGGAGTTTCGGATTTAATACCGATATTTTAGCAACAAATCCAATAAATCTAAGTGTAGTACTTGGTGTATTGATCTTTTTTGGAAAGGGAGTGTGTGCGAGTTGTTTATTTCAATAATAGGCTGGATCCAATCAGCTGCACTCTATTTGATTTTTCTTCATAACTAGGAAAGAAAGGTGCACGATCTCGCGAATTACGTCTGAATCAATTCGGAAATCATATGTACGAACCATAGCATTTCGTGGCTCATTGGGAAATCAACTTTGATTCTCTATCAACCAATAATGTGGGACCCTTAACATGGTTAAAGCTAAACTGTTTGAAGTCCAGGCGCAACATTGGTACTCTTTCTACCACTATATTAGTATGGAAATGGTTTCAAAATGAATAGTTGCAATTTAGCCGATATAGAACACTCATATCGATAAAATGATTTGAACCATTTAATTTACTGGAAAAAGGGCACCCTGGCCTTTCTTTATCCAATGCTGAATCGACAACCTGTGTATAAAGTACGAGGAATTTTTTTGGATTTGGAGAAAAAAAGAAACAACTTTGCTGAGAATTACAGAGTTTTTGTCTGGTCGGAAGAGTCCTCCAAAAATTCTGGTCTTGATCAACGATCAGTTTCTATATTTTGGAATACGAACAGAGAAGAAAGGATAAGCTCATTACAAAAAAAAAGATATGGGAATGTCCCATAAAATAAATAAGTAACTGAGCGTGAGAGCCAAATGAATTGAAAGATTCATGTTTGGTTCGGGAAGAGATCATGGAATTTTTGAAATGAATGGGAAGATAATCTACTTTCATTAAGTGATTTATTAGATAATCGAAAACAGAGAATCTTGAATACTATTCGAAATTCAGAAGAACTACGTGGAGGTGCCATTGAAAGGCTGGAAAAAGCCCGGGCCCGCTTACGAAGAGTGGAAAGGGAAGCAGAGGATTATATAGTGAATGGGT